ATATTTTGTCCTGAGATATATAATAAAAGTTGGTATGTACATCAAATTTTTGTATGTATATATGATGCGAAAAATTTTTAATGAAAATGTAGTTTGGTCCAAACAAACATAATAAAATCATTAAAAATGCTTTGTAGTTTGATCCTGACAAAGCTGACATATTTTGCATTAAAAACTAACAAGTTTTGTTAGGTGTGTTAGATAATTTCAGGATAAAAAGTTTGATAATTCATCAAATTTTAACAAGGGTTTAAACAAAAAATTGTAGTTGCATTCATTCTTTGTAGAGTGTATTGTTGACTGTGATTAAGCGACAATTGATCAGTTTAGTTGAATCTCGTTTTAGGGGTTTGGCGAGAAAAAAATTTGACTAAACAAGAAAAATTGTTGTAAGGGGGGTAGGGGGGTTTGCCATAAAAAAAATGTATTTTATTTTAGTTAAATTTTAATATGTATGGTTAAATTTAGTATTGTAATTTAATTTTTTGTTCTTAGTTATTTTTTGTTAAATTTTTTATTTTTTTGTGATGAGTGCGGGACGCGGATAGTGATGAATAAAAGATTGTGTTAGAAAGTTTTGGGAAAAATTTTTAAAAGTTTTGCTAAAATTTGTTAAAATTTTTGTGAACTTTTTCAGGTTTGATTCGTTGGTGTTAAAAAATATGTCTACCAAGCATTAAAAGAATAATACCATATAGGTACCTTGCGCGAAGTCCATTGCACTGTTAGCTCAGGCTAGAAACCGGATCGGTAGGAGCACTTTGAGATGAGGTCTGAAGGGAAGAGAGAAATAAAAAATACCAGCCGCCAGGAAAACCAGTTATGCTATGAGCAAGGGTACGAGGGTAACTAACCCATTAACCAGAGGCCTTGGAAAAGGTGAGAAAGTGGTGATGGAGAGTAGAATGGTCCTGACCTAACAACCAGAGGCCTTGGAAAAAGTGAGAAAGTGGTGCAACCTCAAGCTATGGACGTGATACTAGGGAGGGGGGCCTTACTGACAGGGGTTGATGATTCTCACGTGAGAAGCCAGATTAATAGATAAACATGTATAAAATACACTGTCATGTTGAAGAGAGATGTTTCAGGTGATGTCTGAATGTAAGATTATGAAGGGTAGTGATCTATGGATACTCATGGTATTGTACAGTAATGCACGATATATATATAACGTTCTTAAATCAAATAAACAGGATATAATACTTAAATAATACTCGTATGGTATAAAATGATATGCACTTAAAGCAGATATGTATTATGTAATATATATAGTTTATAGTATATATATGGATATTCATGGGGTAAATAGATTAATGCATAATTATACATATATATATTATGTCTTATTTATAGGATAATGTACATATTATTTTTCATGGGGTAATTCAGTTAATGCACTATATACATAATAGTATTTAAATCATCACGTGTAAAAAGTACATTTGGATGGAAAAGTTGTGTCAAAATGGGGAGTGTGCAGGGTGTGGGGAGGTTGATGAGTGGTAGGGATTGGGCGGATAAAGTTGGGTTTGGTTGTTGGGGGCAAAAAAGCCGCATTGAGGCGGCATGGTGTAGAAGGGGAAGGTGTAGTAGGGGTTGGGCGGATAAAGTTGGGTGGTAGGTTGGTTGTGTGGGGGCAAAAAAGCCGCATGTGTGACGGAGAGAAGGGGAGGAGGTGTTAGGAGGTTAAAGATGAATCGTAGATTGGTTGTTTGGGGGCATTTAAGGTTTGTTTGAGTACATGTTTGTACAGCAGGTTTGTGTTTGTGTGGTGGGTGTTAGGTGGTTGGGGTTGGGTTGTTTGTTGGTGTGTGATGGTAGTTTGTGTTGTTGGTGTTTGGAGGCAAAAAAGCCGCATTGTTTGTGGCTTGGTAGTTGAATTGTTTGTTGGTAGGGATTGGGCGGATAAAGTTGGGTGGTAGTTTGGTTGTTTGGGGGCAAAAAAGCCGCATTGAGCGGCAGGTATTGGGGTAAAAGAGGGAGGTGATGAGTGGTAGGGATTGGGCGGATAAAGTTGGGTGGTAGTTTGGTTGTTTGGGGGCAAAAAAGCCGCATTGAGCGGCAGGTATGGGCAAAAGAGATAGTTTATGTAAAATGCTAGTTTTGGGGGCTGGCGATGGGGGTTTATCATCCTCTCTTTTGAATGTCCTAGGAGGAATATATCTCATTTTTGGTTTACAAGACCAGGGCTTTAAATAGTTTAAGCTACTAGGGCATAGTTATCACTTGAGTAGTTTGTTTTCTGTCAGGGCGAAGATGGGTATTAGGAGAAGAAAAATTAAGAAGTAGAATGCTGAAGCTAGCTGACCAATAATGATGAATGGGTGTTCTACTGGTTGGCCTCCAATTCAGGTTAAAATGACAATGTCTGAGACTAAGAGTCAGAAAAGAGTTTGGGATAGTGGGCGAAAAGATAAAGCGCGTTGTTTTGATAGGTGTGTTATGGGTATAATTAGTAAGATTAGAATTGAGAAGAGGAGGGCTAAGACACCGCCCAATTTATTAGGGATGGAGCGGAGGATTGCATAGGCAAAGAGGAAGTACCACTCTGGTTTAATGTGAGGGGGGGTGACAAGGGGGTTTGCGGGGGAGAAATTTTCTGGGTCTCCTAGGAGGTTGGGTGAAAAGAGGGCTAGGAAGAGGAGGCCTGTTAACATGGTGAGGGCTCCTAAAAGATCTTTGTAGGAATAGTAGGGGTGGAATGGAATTTTATCTGAATTAGAGTTAAGGCCTGCGGGATTATTTGAACCTGTTTCATGGAGGAATAGTAGGTGGACTATTGAAGTGCCTATAATAATAAAAGGAAGTATGAAGTGAAGGGTAAAGAATCGGGTTAAGGTTGCATTATCAACCGCAAACCCACCTCAAATTCACTCTACAAGGGTTGAGCCTGCGTAGGGTACTGCAGAGAGAAGATTAGTGATGACGGTGGCCCCTCAAAAGGATATTTGTCCTCAGGGTAGGACGTAGCCTATAAAGGCTGTGGCTATTACTAGGAGGAGTAGAATAATCCCAATGTTTCAGGTTTCAGTGTAGGTATAAGAACCATAGTATAGGCCTCGTCCAATGTGAAGGTAAATGCAGATGAAGAACAGGGATGCGCCGTTAGCGTGTAGGTTACGGATTAATCATCCGTGTTGAACGTCTCGATGGATATGGGCAATAGATGAAAATGCGGATAGAATGTCTGCAGTATAGTGCATGGCTAGGAAAAGGCCTGTAATGGTTTGGATAATAAGGCAGAGTCCTAATAGCGATCCAAAATTTCATCAGGCAGAGATATTTGATGGGGTTGGAAGATCAATAAAGGAGGAATTAATAACTTTGAGAATGGGGTGTTGTTTTCGTGTGTTAAGAGTCATTTGTTAGTTTTTTAGTAGTTGAATACAACGGCGGTTTTTCGAGTCGCAAGTTTTGGTGAGAGGCCAAATTAAAATAATGATATATTTAGTAGAGTTTTTTATGGTTTGTTTAGTAATAACTTTAATTGGTGTAGCATCTAATCCATCTCCTTATTTTGGGGCTGGGTGTTTAGTTGTTGCTGCTAGTTTGGGTTGTGGGGTTTTAATTTTATTAGGGAGTTCTTTTGTGTCTCTTGTATTATTATTAATTTATTTAGGTGGGATGTTAGTTGTTTTTGCTTATTCTGTTGCTTTAGCAGCAGATCCTTATCCTGAATCGTGGGGTGCTGTTGGTGGTTATTTTGGTGGGTATATTGTGTTAGTTATGTTTTTGGTATTAGTGCTTGGTGAAGTTGGGTTTGTTGGTTTTGGGGTTAGTGGGGTAGATTCACAAGGGTTATCCGTTGTTTGTGTGGATTTAAGTGGTGTGTCATTATTATATAATATAGGTGGATGAGGCTTATTAATTTGTGGTTGGGCGTTGTTATTAGCACTGTTTGTTGTGTTAGAGCTAACTCGTGGATTAATGCGTGGGGGTCTTCGTGCGGTTAGGTTCATAGTATTGTGATAAAGCATGCTGAAGTAATAATAAAGATAGAGAGGTAGAGTTTTATAAGACCTTTTTGTGCTAGGGTGTTGGCTTTAATAGTAGGGAGGTTTAAGGAGGTCAATCCTTTAGGTCCAGATTTTTCTAGTCATAGTAAATCATTAATGTGGAGGGCTAAGGTTTGTCCTGTAAACAGGGAAGTAAGTGGGACAAGGCGATGAAGTGTTGGGTTGAAGAAGCCTAGTTGGTTAGAAAAATCGTGGTGTTTTGATTGTTCTGTGGTGGACAGTCAGGTTGTTTTTTTTACAATTTGTAGGGCAAACAGTGTTCCAAGAATGGCAACAATTAGGGCGGAAAGTTTTATGGTAGTTGGTATGGTGGTGGGAGTTGGTTTTGTTGGTAAGATCGTGGCTGTCAGGATTAGGCCTGTTAGAAGGCTTCCGATGGCGAGACGAATGAGGGGGTTGGTGAGGGTTGGGGGGTTTTCATTTATAACTGATGTTGTTGTTCGTGGTGTGTTTAATTGAACATAAAAAATTATTCGTAGGGTGTAAGCAGCGGTTAGTATTGTTGCAAAGAGTGTGAGTAGGAGGGCTCAGGCGTTCAGGTGGGAGTTGTTTATTGTTTCAATAATTGTGTCTTTTGAGTAAAAGCCTGATAAGAAGGGAGTTCCTGTGAGGGCGAGGCTTCCAATGGTAAGACAGGTAGCTGTGGTGGGTAATATTTTTTGTATTCCTCCTATTTTTCGGATATCTTGCTCATTGTTTAAGTTGTGGATGATTGCACCTGAGCATAGGAATAATATAGCTTTAAAGAAAGCATGTGTAGAGATGTGAAGAAAAGCTAATTGGGGTTGATTTAGGCCAATTGTTACTATTATTAGGCCAAGTTGACTAGAGGTAGAGAAGGCAATAATTTTTTTGATATCATTTTGTGTTAGGGCACAGAGGGCTGTGAATAGTGTGGTGATGGCTCCGAGGCAGAGGCAAATAGTTAGGGCTATTTCGTTATTTTTTAAGAGGGGATGGAGTCGGATTAATAAAAATACACCGGCTACAACCATGGTGCTGGAGTGTAGGAGAGCTGATACTGGTGTTGGGCCTTCTATGGCTGCTGGTAGTCATGGGTGAAGTCCAAATTGGGCGGATTTACCGGCGGAGGCAAGAATTAAACCAAAGAGAGGTAAAAGTGGGGGGTTTTTTGTTTGAATAGTTATTTCTTGAATGTTTCAAGTTGCTAAGTATGTTGCGAGTCAGGCAAGTGCTAATATTAGTCCGATGTCTCCTACGCGATTAAAAATAATGGCTTGGAGGGCTGCTGTATTTGCATCAGGGCGAGCAAATCATCAGCCAATTAATATGAAAGACAAGATTCCCACACCCTCTCACCCAATGAATAGTTGAAATATATTGTTGGCTGTGACGAGAAGTAGTATGGCTAGAAGAAAAATTAATAGATATTTAAAGAAGCGGTTTATGTGGGGGTCTGATGATATGTATCAGTTGGCAAATTCAAGGATGGATCATGTGACAAAGAGGCTAATTGGGATAAATGTGAGGGAGTATATGTCTAGGACAAGGCTAATGTCAATGTCCATGCCGGCAATGTTTGTTCAGCTAAGGTTGGTTGTTGAGGCTTCTAAACCATAGTTTATGAAGATGGCTAGGGGGATTAGACTAATTTTGAATGCTAGTTGTACGGCGGCTTTTGCATAAAGCATGTTTCATCCTATTATAAGTGGAATTGGATTTATAGTTGTGAGAACAGGGTGTATGAGAATAAATAAGACGGTTAGTAGGGTTGAATGCAGAACAAGTTCGTGCAGCATTACTTTTACTTGGAGTTGCACCAAGGTTGTTGGTGCCTAAAACCAGCGGATTACTACTTTCCTATAGAAGTAAGAGGTCTAAGGATATTATTCTTAGTTATTAGAGTTAGCAGTTCTAATGGTTTGTGTACACCTCTTGGTAAATAAGAAGATGGAAGCTTCTGTTTCTAGAGTCACAGTCTAGTGTTTTAGGTAAACTATATTTACAAGCAAGTAGTCCTGAAATTAATGTTGGTTTTAGCATGAGGAGTCCTAGGGGGAGCAGGTGTAGAATAAGGGTTAAATGTTCTCGGGTGTGTGTGGGGGGGAGGAGATGATATTGAGTTGAAAGGGATCCTCGTTGGGTTATTAGAAACATAAATAGGGAGTAAGTGGCGGTAATAAGGGTTCCAACCCCAGTGATAATAATAGTAGGTGAGGATCAGTTGAATAGGGCTGTGATAATGAGTAGTTCACCAATTAGGTTGATTGAGGGTGGTAGTGCTATATTAGTTAAGTTAATAAATAGTCATCAGGTTGATATTAATGGGAGGGCGAGTTGTAGGCCCCGAACAAGTAGCAGGGTTCGGGTGTGTGTGCGCTCATAATTAGTGTTTGCTAGGGTAAAGAGGGCGGAGGATGTTAGGCCGTGTGCAATTATTAAGGTTATAGCTCCGGTTAAGGCTCATGGTGTTTGTAGAATAATAGCGGTAATTACTAGGCCTATATGGCTTACGGAGGAATAAGCGATGAGGGCTTTTAGGTCTGTTTGTCGTAGGCAGATTGAGCTAGTTATTAGGATTCCTCATAGGGCCAAAATTATGATGGGAAATATAAGTGTTGATGGGTGGGGGTTTAGTACTGATGAGATGCGGATTAAACCGTAGCCTCCTAGTTTTAACAAGATTGCAGCTAGTACTATTGAGCCAGCAATAGGGGCTTCTACGTGGGCTTTTGGAAGTCAAAGGTGTAGGCCATATAGGGGCAGTTTAACTATAAATGCTAGAAGGCAGGCAAGTCAAAATATAGGGCTTGAATTTGTTGGGTGGAGTTCTGGTTGATTAAGGAAAAAAAGTTCTATTGAGGTGTGTATATATTTGTTATTTAAGTATAGGAGTGCAATTAATAGGGGTAAAGAGCTCGTTAAGGTATAAAACAGGAAATAGAGGCCTGCGTTTAGTCGCTCGGCTTGACTTCCTCAGCGTGTAATAATAATTAGGGTTGGGATTAAAGTGGTTTCAAATAAGATATAAAATATGATAAGCTCTGAAGTGGCAAAGGTTATAATAAGTGTTGTTTGTAGTGTTATTAGCATTATTAAAAATGTACGTTTTCGGTTTAGAGGTTCTGTTTTTAGATGGTTTTGGCTGGCTAAAATTATAAGTGGGAGCAATCAGCAAGAGAGAACGATAAGGGGGGCAGAGATTGGGTCTACGGTAAAGTAGTGAGTTGTATTAATAATTTTTAGGGTTAGGGGATGATTAAATAGTATAAGGCTTAAAAGGGATAATAGTATTGAGTGTGCAATTAGGGTTGAGAAGAGGATGTTTGGGCTAAGTAGGAGGGTTGAGGGGATTATAAAGGCTGTTGGGATAATGATTTTTAGCATTTTAATAGGTTAAGGGTTTTTATGTGGTCTGTTCCATGTGTTCGAGAGGTGGCAACTAGGAGGGCGAGGCCCGAGCTGGCTTCGCAGGCAGATATGGCTAGAAGTAAAATGGGTAAAATAGCTATAGTTGGAGTACTTGTGGAAGAGCTAAGAATTGCTATTATCAGATAAATAACTAGTATTATTCCTTCAATACAGATTAAAATGGATATAAGGTGGGTTCGGTGAAGGGATAGACCTAGTAACCCTAATAGAAATGAAGTGTTTAATAAGAAGAGAATAGTTGACATGTTAGGGGTTCTGGTTTGATCAGAATCTACTAAGTCGAAATTAGTGGTCTTTATTAGACTAACTCCTTATTCAGCTCAATCTAGGCCGCCCTGTATTCATTCATATATTAGGCCGGTGGTTAAAAGAGCGATAATTGTTGATGTTCATACAATAGTTGTTATAGGTTGTAAAAAATTAATTGCTCATGGGGTTGGGAGTAAGAGGGCAATTTCTAGGTCAAAAAGAAGAAATAAAATAGCTACTAGAAAGAATCGAATAGAGAAGGGTAATCGTGCGGACCCGAGGGGGTCAAAACCGCACTCGTAAGGGGAGAGTTTTTCTGCATCTGGTAGTGTTTGTGGGAGTCAAAAACTGATAATTATAAGAAGGGTTGAGATAAACACAGTGATTGATAGTATAATTACAAGATTCATTACTTTTTCTCAGGTTTGTGCTGAGGTTGGATGATTGGAAGTCATCTATAATGACTATATTAAAAAAGTATGAGCCTCATCAGTAAATTGATACATATAAGAAAAGCCATACGACATCTACAAAATGTCAATATCAGGCAGCTGCTTCAAATCCGAAGTGGTGATTTGTTGTGAAGTGGTAGAGTGTGTGTCGAATGAGGCAAATTAGGAGGAAGGTTGATCCGATGATAACGTGGAGGCCATGGAATCCAGTGGCTACAAAGAATGTGGCACCATAGATGCTGTCTGAGATGGTGAAGGAGGTTTCATGATATTCACTGGCTTGGAGGGCTGTAAAGTATAGACCGAGTATAATTGTTAAGACTAATGCTTGAATGGCATCTTTTCGTTTGCCCTCTATTAGGGCGTGATGTGCTCATGTAACTGTTACTCCGGAGGCAAGCAGGACAGCAGTATTTAAAAGTGGTACTTCAAAAGCGTTTAATGGTTGGATTCCGGTAGGTGGTCATTGATTACCTAGTTCTGGGGTTGGGGCTAGGCTTGAGTGGTAGAAGGCCCAGAAGAAGCCAGCAAAGAATAAGACTTCTGAGGTAATAAATAAGATTATACCATACCGCAGGCCTTTTTGTACAGGTGCTGTGTGATGTCCTTGGTATGTTCCTTCGCGAATAATATCTCGTCATCATTGTTGTATTGTAAGTAGAAGAATAACTAGGCCTAGGTACATTAGATTTATATTGTTGAAGTGAAATCATGCCGCTAGGCCGGAAGTTATTAGTAATGCTGCAATGGCTCCTGTTAAGGGTCATGGGCTAGGGTCTACTATATGAAATGGGTGTGTTTGATGGGTCATTAAATGTTTTCTTGTAGGTAGAGTGTTAAAAGCAGTACAAAAACATATGCTTGAATCAAAGCAACGGCTATTTCCAGGCATGATAATAAAATGAGAATTATGAAGGTTATTATTGCGGTGGTGGTTATAGTGTTTAATAGGGCAAGTACTGCTGTTGAGGTAAGTTGAATTAGTAGATGTCCGGCTGTTAGGTTAGCTGTTAGTCGTACGCCTAATGCAATTGGGCGGATGAGTAAGCTAGCTGTCTCAATTAAAATTAATATAGGAATTAGGAGGGTGGGGGTACCTTCTGGTAGAAGGTGGCCTAATGAGGTTGTGGGTTGATTTCGTAGTCCAATTAGAACTGTTATTAGTCAAGCTGGCACAGCAAGGGCCATGTTTATTGAGAGTTGGGTAGTGGGGGTAAAAGTATAGGGTAGTAGGCCTAGAGTGTTAAATAGTATGAGTATTACTATTACTGTAATAAGTGTACTTGCTCACTTGTGTCCTGCAATGTTGATTGGTATTATTATTTGTTTTGTAATATAGGTGAGGAGTGAGGATTGTATGGTTGAATATCGATTTTGGGTAAGGCGGTTGGTTGTGAATCAAATTATTAGTGGGAATAGTAAAGCTGGAATAATTAGGGGCACTCCTAGGAGACTGGGGATACTAAACTGATCAAAGAAACTTAGAATCATGGTCAGGTTCAAAGGTGGTTACTAGATTGTTTGTTGTAATGTGGGGTTGAGAGGTGCGTGTTGCTGTTTAGGATTTTTATAGATAGTACAATAAGGGTAAGTCAGACTAATAAAAAGACTAAGAATCAAGGGTTTGGGTTAAGTTGGGGCATATCACTAAGGGAAGCGAGTTTCCCTCTCTAGCTTAAAAGGCTAGTGCTGTGTGTTAGCTTCTTAGTGATGTGATTATTATTTTAGATCAGGATTCGAAATGTTTTAGGGGGGTGGATTCAATTACAATAGGTATAAAACTGTGATTTGATCCGCAAATCTCTGAGCACTGACCATAGAAGAGGCCGGGGTGGGATGTAATTATGGTTGTTTGGTTTAAACGTCCTGGGACGGCATCTGTTTTGATTCCGAGTGCTGGAATTGCTCATGAGTGTAGAACGTCTTCTGCTGAAATTAAGACTCGGATGGGGGATTCTATTGGAATTACGACTCGGTGGTCTACTTCTAGTAGGCGGAAGTTTCCAGGGTGTAGATCACATGTTTGGATTATGTATGAATCAAATAGCAGGTTTTCGTAGTCTGTATATTCGTAGCTTCAGTATCATTGGTGGCCAATAGCTTTAATAGTTAAATGTGGGTTGTTAATTTCGTCTATTAAATAAAGAATTTGAAGAGAGGGAAGAGCAATTAAGATAAGGATAATTGCGGGGAGGATTGTTCATACTATTTCTACTTCTTGAGCGTCTATAGTGTTGGTGTGTGTGAGTTTTGTTGATAACATAAGAGTAATAATATAAAGTACTAAAGCACTAATTAGGAAAACGATTATTAGCGCGTGATCGTGGAAATGAAGAAGTTCTTCTATGATGGGGGAGGCTGCATTTTGGAAGCCTAGTTGTGCGGGATGTGCCATTAAGGTTCACAGGTTTAATTAACCTGTAATTTAGCGCTGACAGAGCTATGTAATTTGTTTACTAGAACCCTATAAGGGGAGAAACACAAGAGGTTGTGTGATTGGCTTGAAACCGGTTAGAGGTGGTTCGAGTCCCCCCTCCCTTGAGATTTGTACGTAAGTGGGTTCTTCATAAGTGTGGTATGGGGGCGGGCACCCATGAAGTCATTCTAAGTTTGTGTCTGTTAATTCGAGGGCTAGTACTTCGCGTTTAGCTGATAGTGCTTCTCAAATAATAAATATTAAGATTACTACTGCTGTTAATGAAATTAAGGAGCCGATTGATGAGATAGTGTTTCAAAGGGTATATGCGTCTGGATAGTCGGAGTAGCGTCGGGGTATGCCTGCTAGTCCAAGGAAATGTTGTGGAAAGAATGTTATGTTGACTCCTGTAAATATTACACCAAATTGAACCTTGGTTCATGTGGTGTGTAGGGTGTAACCTGAAAAAAGTGGGAATCAGTGAACAAATCCGGCTATAATTGCAAATACGGCCCCTATTGATAAGACATAGTGAAAGTGGGCAACTACGTAGTAGGTATCGTGGAGAACGATATCTAATGAGGAGTTGGCTAGGATAATACCTGTAAGGCCGCCGACTGTAAACAGGAAGATAAAACCCAAAGCTCAAAGCATAGCGGCGTCTCATTTGATTGTTCCTCCATGGAGGGTTGCAAGTCAGCTAAAAACTTTTACTCCAGTAGGGATGGCAATAATTATTGTGGCTGAGGTGAAATAGGCCCGAGTATCAACGTCTATTCCAACTGTAAATATGTGGTGGGCTCATACAATAAAGCCTAGGAAGCCAATAGATATTATGGCTCACACTATACCCATGTAGCCAAATGGTTCTTTTTTTCCTGCATAATAGGTAACGATGTGGGAAATTATACCAAAGCCAGGAAGAATTAGGATATACACTTCTGGGTGTCCAAAGAATCAGAATAGGTGTTGGTAGAGAATTGGGTCTCCTCCCCCGGCTGGGTCAAAGAATGAGGTATTTAGGTTTCGGTCTGTTAGTAGTATTGTAATTCCTGCAGCTAGGACAGGAAGAGAGAGGAGGAGGAGAACGGCTGTGATTAGGACGGATCAGACGAATAAAGGGGTTTGGTATTGGGTTATATTTGGGGGTTTTATGTTAATACAAGTGGTAATAAAGTTGATTGCGCCTAGAATTGAGGAAACTCCGGCTAAGTGAAGTGAAAAAATGGTTAAGTCTACAGATGCTCCTGCATGTGCTAAGTTTCCGGCTAGAGGGGGGTAGACAGTTCAACCGGTGCCGGCTCCGGCTTCGATGCCTGAGGATGATAAAAGTAGAAGTAGAGAGGGAGGGAGCAATCAGAAGCTCATGTTATTTATTCGAGGGAAAGCCATGTCAGGGGCGCCAATTATCAGTGGAACTAATCAATTTCCGAACCCACCAATTATGACAGGTATAACTAGAAAGAAGATTATAACAAAGGCATGGGCTGTAACAATAACATTGTAGACCTGATCATCTCCAAGAAGGGTGCCGGGTTGGCTTAGCTCTGTTCGAATTAAGAGGCTGAGGGCTGTGCCGACTATGCCAGCTCAGGCACCAAATAATAGGTATAAGGTGCCGATATCTTTGTGGTTTGTTGAAAAGAATCAACGAACTAATGACACAGGTAGGATGGCCGAATGATTAGGCGGGGGGCTGTAGACCCCCAAATGGGGGTTTAATTCCTTCTCCTATCAGACAGAGTTCCGTGGTGTTTTACGCCAAAATGCAAATTTGGAGACGCACTTTTAAAGGTGCCGGGGCTTCCCCCGTTTTTTTTCTAACGGGGGAAGTAGGCGGATGGAAGCCCGCTGGTTTGGGTTTTTAGCTGTTAACTAAAGTTTCGCAGGATCGAGGCCTGCCTATCTAGTTAGGCCTTAGCTTAATTAAAGTGTTTGATTTGCATTCAGGAGATGTATACTAAAGTTATACAGGTCTTAGTCAGAAGCTAGGGGGTTTGAGACCCTGTTTGAGGCTTTGAAGGCTTCTGGTTTGATTGAGTAACCTAAGCTTCTAGGCACAAATTAGTGGTGTAATAGGAATTAAGAGGAGTAATGTTACAGTTGTTGAGGTGGGGCTGGTTGGCTTAGTGGGTTTAAATCGTCATTTTATTGTGTTAGTAGTTGTGTTTGGGGAGGTAGTTAGTGTTGTAATATAGGTTAGGCGTATATAAAACATAAGACTAAGAAGTGAAGTGAGGGCAAGTGCAGTGGCTAGTGGGATGAGGTGGTTGGTTGTTAGTTCTTGTAAAATTAATCATTTGGGTAAGAAGCCTGTTAATGGGGGAAGTCCGCCTAGTGCTATAAGAGTAATAAGTGTGGTTGTAGAGAGTGTTGGGGAGGTGGTTCATGTTGTTCCTAGGTCTTTGGTAGTTTTTGCTATTAGGGTAATGAGGGTTAGGAATATGGAGGTAGTTATTAATAGGTAGGTTGTTAGGGTAAAAATGAGAAGCTCTTGAGAGATGGTTGAGATGGCAGCTATTCATCCTAGGTGTCCGATTGACGAGAATGCTATAATTTTTCGTAGTTGGGTTTGATTTAGTCCGGCTCATCCTCCGATTAAGGTAGAAAGAATAGCCAGTGTTAATAAGAGTATAGTTGGGAGTTGTTTAGTAGATATATATAATAGGGAAATTGGTGGTAGTTTCTGTCATGTTGCAATAATTAAGGCGGTTGTTATATCAGTTCCTTGTATAACTTCTGGGAGTCAGAAGTGTATTGGGGCTAGGCCAAGTTTTATTGCGAGGGCAATAGTTAGTATGATGGGTGTTGGGAAGGTGGTGAGTTGGGTAATGTCTCAGGTTCCTGTGTGTCAGGCATTGATGGTGCTTGAAAATAAAATAATGGATGAGGCTGTTGCTTGAGTAATAAAATATTTTGTTGCAGCTTCAGTGGCTCGTGGGTGGTGTTGTTTGGCTAAGATTGGAATGACGGCTAGGGTATTAAGTTCTAGTCCAATTCAGGCTAAGAATCAATGATAGCTGGCAGCGGTAATGATTACCCCGAGGGCTAAATTAGAGACTAAAAGGGATAGGATGTAGGGGTTCATTAGTAAAGGAAGGATTTGACCAACATATTTGGGGTATGGGCCCAAGAGCTTAATTAGCTGACTTTACTAGAAGGTAGTATAGTGGGAGTACAGGGGATTTTGGAGCTTCAGGTGTGGGTTCAAATCCCATTCTTCTAGAGGAGGTGAGGGGTTGTAAGCCCCTGTTGTTTACTCTATCAAAGTAACCCTTAAGTTCTCGGGCACACATCCTGGTGAGAATTTAACGGTGGAAGTCCTGATAGAGAGACTGGAAGTGCGATGTATCATAGGTATAGTGCTAGGGTTGCAGGGAGAAATTGTTTTCATAGGAGGTGTATTAGCTGGTCGTAGCGGAATCGCGGGTATGAGGCTCGAGTTCATAGGAATATCATGGTTAATAGTACTGTTTTTGTTATTAAATTAATTGTAAATAGTTCTGTTTGTGTGGTTATAGTTGGGCTGAAAAATAGGATGCACGAAAGTGTGTTTATTATTAAAATGTTTATGTATTCGGCCAGAAAAAATAATGCAAATGGTCCGGCTGCATATTCAACGTTAAAACCAGAGACGAGTTCGGATTCACCTTCGGTTAGATCGAATGGTGCGCGGTTTGTTTCTGCTAGGGTGGATACAAATCATATTATTGCGAGAGGTCATGTTGGTAAAATTAATCAGATGTGTTCTTGTGTAATGATTAGGGTGTGTAGTGTAAAGGTACCGGTTAATATAATAATTGAAAGTAGAATAATGCCCAGGGTTACTTCATATGAGATCGTTTGTGCGATGGCTCGTAGCGCTCCTATTAGGGCATATTTTGAGTTGGATGCTCATCCTGATCATAGAATTGTATATACTATTATACTTGATAGGGCTAGTAGGAAAAGAAGGCCTAGGTTTATGTCTGCTAGGGGGTGTGGTAGGGGTATTGGAGTTCATATTATAAGGGCTAATAAGAGGGCTAGGGTTGGGGCTAAAATAAATAGTATGGGGGATGCATGTGTTGGGCGGATGGGTTCTTTAATAAATAGTTTAATTCCATCAGCAATAGGTTGTAGTACTCCGAAGGGGCCTACTATATTTGGACCCTTTCGTAGTTGTATGTAGCCTAAAATTTTTCGTTCGAGTAGGGTTAGAAATGCTACGGCAATAAGAATGGGGATAATGTATATAGCGGGGTTAATAATGTAGCATATAAGTTTGTGCATTATTAAGAAGGGAATTTGCTTCCCTGTAGAAAGATTTTAGGTCTTTTGCATTACTTGACTCTGCCACCTTAATAAACCTGATTTTGGTTTAAAGGGATAGCAACGTTCGCTACTTTAGGGTGATTCAGTAGTTTTAGTTGGGACGTTCTTTTGGTATTGGTCCTGCTATCTTGGTCCTTTCGTACTGAGGATAGCACTGCATAGATAGAAACCGACCTGGATTTCTCCGGTCTGAACTCAGATCACGTAGGACTTTAATCGTTGAACAAACGAACCTTTAATGGCGGCTGCACCATTGGGGGGTCCTGATCCAACATCGAGGTCGTAAACCCCCTTGTCGATAAGGACTCTATAAGGGGATGGCGCTGTTATCCCTGGGGTAACTTGGTTCATTGATCAGGCAAAACTTGGGGTTATTGCTGGGTCTTGTATAGTTTTTGGTTTGTTAATCTTGATATAATTGGTTTAATATGTTTTGGAGGGTTTTTTGTGCTCCAAAGTCGCCCCAACTAAAAACGTAAGGAAGCATTATTTAGTTGAACTTGGTTTTGAAGCTCCACAGGGTCTTCTCGTCTTATGTGTTTATTCCAGCTTTTGTACTGGAAAATCAATTTCATTGACCAGCTCGCAAGAGACAGTTTAGTTCTCATTTAGCCGTTCATTCTAGTCCCTATTTAAGGGACAAGTGATTATGCTACCTTTGCACGGTTAGGATACCGCGGCCGTTTAAAGAGTCACTGGGCAGGCGGGACCTTTAATACTTGTTGGGCTAAAGGCTATGTTTTTGGTAAACAGTTGGAACTAAGTTTTGCCGAGTTCCTTTTGCGGCTTTTTGTCTTTCTTTTTTGCACACCTGTGTAGGGGTAACAAGTTTTTAGTAACAGCTTGGCTAGATGGGTTGTGGGTGTTTGTCGGTTTGTTAATTGTCAGTAGTTTTTCTATTCTGATTTAAAGGGGTGCAGAAGAGAAATAAGTGTTTCTTATTACTAATTTTAGCATTGGTGTTTCTATATTGATATAGAATGACTCATTGTAAGTCAGGAGGTTTTTTAGATTGTTGAAATTGTTTAATGGGTGTGCTATAACGCAATTATTTGGTGGCTGCTTTGAAGCCTACGGGTAAAAGTAGGTTAAATATTTTTCTCAGTTCGGGCTGTATTCCGGTTCGATGGGGCTGTACCCCCATTGATTTTCTTTAGGTTGAAGATAGATGAGTTTTAAGTAGTTAGCTCGGGTAGGTGCCTAAAGTTGAACTTAAATTCTTTTGTTGAGTAGCCAGCTATCACCAAGCTCGGTTGGCTTTTTGCCTCTATTTTTAAGTCTTCCCACCCTTTTGCTACAGGGACGGGTGTGCTCTTGTTGGCAGCTGCTTAAAAATAGCTCGTTTGGTTTCGGGTAAGCAGGCTAAAGGTTCTCTTTGTCTGAGGAGGTTTTGCTAAACCATGATGCAGGAGGTACAGGGGTTTATCTTTGCTGTGTGGTGCTGAGGTCTTTTCATTGTTCTTTCATGGTTCCTTTATGGTACTTAAGAGGCCGATTGGTGGTGTTTAATCTCATTTACTGGCCGAGGTAAATGTTTTGGTTAGGGGAAAATGGGGGTTTAGGGTGTCTGGTCGGCTAAGCTTTTGGGCTCAAAAAGACCGTAGTTAATGCGGCATCTCCTAGTTGTAAGCTGGGTGCTTTTATAAGCTACTTTTTGTTAGTCCAAGCACACCTTCCGGTACGCTTACCATGTTACGACTTACCTCCTCTATTTTAACTTTTGTTGGTTTATAAATGGTGGTGTTTAGGTTGGTTGAGGAGGGTGACGGGCGGTGTGTACGCGTCCCAGAGCGTTGTTAAAATAAACACTCTTGTTTATTTTACTACTAAATTCACCTTCATATACTGTTTCATGGTATATTTCGTATTTTTTATAATAAAAAATGTAGCCAATCTCTTCCACAACATTTGCTACACCTTGACCTGACGTATTAGCGGTGGGGCTATTGTGTCTACTGTTGGACTTTCATAGGGTAGGCTGATCGACGGCGGTATATAGGCTGACGTATGCTAGTTGGGGTTGGGTGGAGCGGGGGGTATCGATTATAGGACAGGCTCCTCTAGGTCGATATGGGACACCGTCAAGTCCTTTGAGTTTTAAGTTTTTCACTTGTAGTTCTCTGGCGGAGAGGTTGTATAATAGCTATCAATGTTAATGGCTTAGCATAGTAGGGTATCTAATCCTAGTTTGTTTCTAAGCTTTCGTGTGGTCAAGAATATAATATTAAAAATATGTGTGTTGGTTTTCCTCTAATATCTTAGTGTTTTACAACTAGACTATGGGTTTTTAATATTTTTAATATTAAGGAATCTCTAGTCACATTTTACGCCGTTTGCCGTTATTTTGGGCCTTTCGTATAACCGCGGTGGCTGGCACGAAATTGACCAGCCCTAATATACTATAGTTGGGTCAAGTTTTCACTCATAGCCCAATGTTTATTACTGCTGATTGACCCGTGGGGGTGTGGCGTAGCAAGGCGTTATGGGCATGATTGTAGTGCCTGATGCCGGCTCCAATATGTCTTTTGAGGGGTTGTGGGCATTTTCACTGGTGCGCTGAGGCTTGCATGTATAATCTTAATAAAAAATAACGGTTAGCTCAGGACCAAAACTGTTGTCTATGGAGGTTTTTCTGTTTCTCATCTCAGCATCTTCAGTGCTGCGCTTTATAAAAATAAGCTACAACGAC